TTATGGATTTCTGACCACATTCTCCATAGGTCCCTCTTAGATCTTCTTTCTCCAATCTTGGATTAGGGAAGAAGGAGATATTCGCGACTACTGGCGGTTTCATTATGGGGCAGCTCATGATCTTCATATCGATCTATTATCCACCTCTGTATCTATTCTTTCTTAGCTAAACGGGTGGAGGATCCACCCAATTTGTTTATATCATGGGCTCGAAAAACGGATCCAAATTTGACTGAAATGCACGATCTTCACAGGTATCACTTTTCACGATACCTAAAAGGTGCAATAGCCATTTTGAACCATTTCCTATACTATAAGAGAATGGTTTCCATTACTTTGAGAAATGGATTCTTATATCAAACTATAGCTATTACATTAAAGAAGTAATAGAAGTCGAAGACGCAGAATGGTAGTGAATAGAGAGAAAGATTCTTCTGATTTTCTTGTTCCTGAAAATATTCTATCTATCTCCTAGACGCCGTAGAGAATTGAGAATTTTCATGTCTTTCAATTCTCGTACTCGTAATTGGAAAGTTACGGAAGGAGACCCGTCATTTTGCAATGAAAACAACATATAAAACTCTGGCAAATTTCGAAATCAGGCCAAGCGTCTTAATACATATGCAAAAAAATTCATTATTGGCCCACCATTGATTAGAAGATTTCGCTTGTATGAATCGCTATTGGTTTGATACGAATAATGGCAATCGTTTCAGTATGTTAAGGATACAATACAGATGTATCCACAATTCATTTAGAGTTACTTAATAGCCTATTTCTTATACCATATCTCTATCCCGTGAAATTATCGAGCCGAAAGATGGATGCATATGCTGTGTTTCATTTTGCTAAATGATATCAATTAAATGGTGTATCAATTCCATAAATTGGATATAGCAATAAAAAAACCAGCAAAATTCTTTCTAATATTTTAGATAGAGGAAACATCTAAAATATTAGAAAGAATGTACTCTTCTATCCAAATCCAATTTGCATTGATAAAATCAATCCAAATTCCAGTAGTAGATGAATAATTGCAAATTTTTGTGTGTACGAGATTAGAATAACTTCAAAATAACTGACATAATTTTTTATTTTTCCTGATCAGAAAAATATATGAAAAAGAAAGGAGGTAGAAAAATTTTGGGATTTATGGTTAAAGAAGAAAAAGAAGAAAACAGAGGTTCTGTTGAATTTCAAGTATTTAGTTTCACCAATAAGATACGGAGACTTGCTTCACATTTGGAATTACACAAAAAAGATTTTTCATCCGAAAGAGGTCTACGAATACTTTTGGGAAAACGTCGACGTTTGCTAGCTTATTTGGCAAAGAAAAATAGAGTACGTTATAAGAAATTAATCAGTCAGTTGAATATTCGGGAGCAGTAATTTAATCGTTCGAATTTTTTTCTTTTTTTATTAGTAGTCTTATAGTAGTCTTAGATTTTGCATTTTGATGAGCCTCGTTTTGAGGAATTCATGGAATAATCCATTTTCATGGAATAATGAATTAAGGAAGAAAGGATATGAGTCTACCGCTTACAAGAAAAGATCTCATGATAGTCAATATGGGCCCTCAACACCCATCAATGCATGGTGTTCTTCGACTGATCGTTACTCTTGATGGTGAAGATGTTATTGATTGTGAACCCATATTAGGCTATTTACACAGAGGAATGGAAAAAATCGCGGAAAACCGAACTATTAAGAGATGAGGGAAATAGAGAGATGGTAGAAGGGGATAGGAAAGGGGAAGATATTTGTAAATTCCTTAAGTTAAGAAAGAAAAAAGAATAAAAATACGGATACATAACATAAAAAAAAGAATAAATAAGACGAAATTCGTCCTCCTCCTACATATTTAATTTCTTCTCCTATACAAAAACTAACAAGACCCACCCCATTGGTAATTCCATCAATGACACCTTTATCAAAAAATTCCGTTAGTTCGGTTAATGCTCTTATACCGAAGGTAAAGACCCTAGTATAGAAAATATCTATATAACCGCGATTATATGACCAACTGTATATATTTTTTTTTATTTTATCAAAAAAGTAGGAAAAAGGACTTTCCTTGTAAAAGGAATTTTGTAAATCCAAATTCTGAAAAAAAGAATAAGAGGATCCATAGAAAATATATGCAATGAATAAACCGAAGATAGCTAAACTTACAGAATAAATTGCATTAGTAAAAAATTCATATGAATTTATGGAAGAATTAGAACTTTCCTGGGTAAAGTTTATTGAGGGAGTTAACCACTTTGATAATATGGTTAACCCCCCTATTCCATTATCCGTCGCTCCATTATCAAAAGAGATTCCTATGAATCCAATGAACAAAGTAAAAAGCAGTAATATAAGAAGAGGAAATAACATAGTATTTTCCGTTTCATGCGGATAGGCAAAAGTTTTTTTAGCCCCAAAGGACGTACTAAAGGATCCTATCCTATTTGTTGTATTACCTTGAATTTTTGGTATATTTTGTAAAAAAAAAGAAACTCCATTCTTTGTTGTTGATAAAATGAAACCCCTATTCACTCCTTTGGGTATCCTTTTTCCCCACAAGGATATTGAATACAAGGGACCCTCTTTAGTGCTACTATAATTTTGAAAATGAACGCGCAAATACCCATCAAATGTAAGTAAATATATCCGAAACATATAAAAGGCAGTTAATCCTGCAGTAAAGGAAGCTATTATTCCAAAAAAGGGCGAATATAACCAACTATTACTAAGGATCTCATCTTTGGACCAAAAGCAAGCAAGAGGTGGAATACCACAAAGAGAAAGTGTACCCCATAAAAAAGCGGATCTTGTAATTGGAATATATTTTCTTAAACCGCCCATAAGAACCATATTCTGACTTTTATCTGGTGAATATCCAACAAGAGGTTCCATTGAATGAATAATTGATCCGGATCCCAAGAACAATAAAGCTTTTGAATAAGCATGAGTGATCAAATGAAATAAAGCAGCTTGATAAGAACCTATACCTAAAGCTAACATCATATAACCCAATTGAGACATTGTAGAATAGGCTAAGCTTCTTTTAATATCTCTCTGAGCAAGAGCTAAAGTAGCTCCTAAGAAGAGTGTTATTGTACCTACTAAAGAAATTAAACTCATTATCAAAGGTAGAGATATGAAAAGAGGAAGAAGTCGAGCTAGAAGAAAAATACCCGCAGCAACCATAGTTGCTGCGTGTATAAGAGCTGAAATGGGAGTGGGTCCTTCCATAGCATCGGGTAACCATACGTGAAGAGGGAATTGTGCGGATTTCGCAACTGCACCAAGGAATAATAAAAAAGCACACAAAGTAGTAAGTAAAGAATTAATTCCATTATTAGGAATCCAGTTATTAGCTATTTTGAACAAATCCCTAAACTCTAAACTACCTGTTATCCAAAAAAAACCTAAAATTCCTAATAATAGACCAAAATCCCCTACACGATTAGTTACAAAAGCTTTTTGACAAGCACTTGCTGCGATTGGTCGTGTAAACCAAAAGCCTATCAATAAATAGGAACACATTCCTACGAGTTCCCAAAAAAAATAAATTTGTATCAAATTGGAGCTAGTAACCAATCCTAGCATGGAAGTATTGAAAAAACTTATATAAACAAAAAATCTCAAATACCCTTCATCGTGAGACATATAACCGTCACTATAAATAAGAACCAGGATTCCTACAGTAGTAATTAGTATTAACATAATAGAAGTAAGCGGGTCAATCAAGTATCCAAATTCTAAAGAAAAATCATTATTGACGGTCCAAGACCATAGATATTGATAGATAGAACTTCCATTTATTTGTTGAATAGACAGTTGAACTGAGAATACCATAGCTATACTTAAGAGTAAAACACTAGGAAAAGCCCATATGCGACGAAGATTTTTTGTTGCTGTCGGAATAAAAAAAAGGCCAAATCCCATTGACATAATAACTGGAAGTGGGAGAAGAGGGATTACCCATGCATATTGATATATATGTTCCATAAGAAAAGAAGTTGCAATTTTTACTTGAAATTTTTACTTGAATTTTTCTATAAAATAAAAGGGTTTCCGATTCACCAAATCAATTCTTATCTCTTTCTGAAGGAATAAATAAAAAGAATAAGAAAAAATACTGGAATTCTTAATTTTTTCAAAAATTTATTTCATTGAGATAATCTAAAATTCAAAATGGGTTTAATTGGTTAAATTCAAAAAGTTAATCAAAAAACTTCGTTACCTAATTATTACCTAAATAAGGATATTTAGTAAAATAAAAAAAAAGGTTGAATCCTTTTACTTTCTATTCATTTTTAGATTTCTTTAAAACAAAGATGAAGCAGCTCTCTTGTTTCGTAACTGATTGATTGAATTCCAATGAAAAGAAAACCCATGTTTATAAAAAATTATAAAAGAGTTCTTACTTCATATAGAACTCAAATCCTAATGACTATAATTACCTAAGTTTAAGAATGTCTTGTTTAAGAGACTCCGTATTTTTTGTTTTGATGGGTATTCCATAATGGAATACCATTCTGAACTTAATTAACTATTTGGATTCCCCCTTCTTTTTATCCACCCATCTTATATAGGGGATAGGCTTCCATACCGTATATCTATATATGGAGTATACTTGATATATAAATATCTATAAATAGATTTAAAGGGGAAACCTTTCCATATATTCTATATTATTAAAACAAAGTATAAAATATATATATACGGAAAAAAATTCAGAATGTCAGTATCTTTCAGTATCTAAGTATAAATACTAAGAAAAAGAGGAAAGAAGGATTGATTTGCCACAATAGATGTCTTTCACATACAACTAGAAAAAAATAATTTCCTTTTTGAATGGCTGTTCCAAAAAAACGTATTTCATTGTCAAAAAAGCGTATTCGTAAAAATATTTGGAAGAAAAAAACTTATTTTTCCATAGTACACTCTTACTCTTTAGCAAAATCAAGATCATTTTCCAGCGGGAATGAACATCCAAAACCAAAGGGTTTTTTGGGGCAACAACAACAAACAAATAATAAGTAATACGGTTTTGGAATAATCTGAATTGACCTATCAAAAAATTATTCCAATTACTTAAATATGAATAATTTCGATTAATTAATTAATGTACTTTTATGTGTTGAATTACTCAGTACAATATTGTTAGAACAAACTCCTCTGATATATAGAATAAAAGTTTTGGTATACTGTGTGCTAAGTATTCTTTCCCTATCAATGATCCATTAATTTTTCATAATAGAATTCTCATAATAAAATATGAGAATTCTATTATGAAAAGTGGAGTATTCTTGCAATAGTACTTATGGCTTCCATTTTCTCCAAAATCGTTGGTTTAATGTTAGTAAAGTAAATCCTATTAATATTAATAGGAGCATAAAGTTTGATTCTATAAATTTTTCCTTTTATTGAAAGAATTCTCAAAATTTAAGGGAGAAACTAATTAGAAAAAAAAGAGTTCCAACTCTTTCAAGCAGTCTTTCTATTCTATTAGGCACAGCAAGAGTTTATTGTAAAAAAAATTGCAATGATACTACCAAACGAAGTCTATTTTAATGAAGACTCTAATGTTCCTAAATTTTATAGACTTTCCCAATCTCGACGATTCGCGAGATAATAGCTATTATTCTTTTAAGTTACCCATTATTTGAAGTTAGCCGCCATGGTGAAATTGGTAGACACGCTGCTCTTAGGAAGCAGTGCTCAAGCATCTCGGTTCGAATCCGAGTGGCGGCATTCTCGAAAAAGAATACAATAGATTAGAAAATGGATTCAATTCGAAATTTACAATTTTGTAATGGGACCTTCCCCTTATGCTATTTGCAACTTTAGAACATATACTAACTCATATCTCTTTCTCAACCATTTCTATTGTGATTACGATTCATTTGATAACCTTATTAGTTCGTGAACTTGGGGGATTACGTGATTCGTCAGAAAAAGGAATGATAGTTACTTTTTTCTCTATAACAGGATTCCTAGTTTCTCGTTGGGCTTCTTCGGGACATTTTCCATTAAGTAATTTATATGAGTCATTGATCTTCCTTTCATGGGCTCTGTATATTCTTCATACCATTCCTAAGATACAGAACTCTAAAAATGATTTAAGCACAATAACTACGCCAAGTACTATTTTAACGCAAGGCTTTGCCACATCGGGTCTTTTAACTGAAATGCATCAATCCACAATACTAGTACCTGCTCTACAATCTCAGTGGTTAATGATGCATGTCAGTATGATGTTACTAAGCTATGCAACTCTTTTGTGCGGATCCTTATTATCTGCCGCTATTCTAATCATTAGATTTCGAAAGAATTTCCATTTCTTTTCTAAAAAGAAAAAAAATGTTTTATTTAAAACATTTTTCTTTAGTGATTTTAATGCAAAAAGAAGTGCTTTAAAAAGCACCTCTGTTCCTTCATTTCCAAATTATTACAAATATCAATTAACAGAGCGTTTGGATTCTTGGAGTTATCGTGTCATTAGTCTAGGATTTACCCTTTTAACCATAGGTATTCTTTGTGGAGCAGTATGGGCTAATGAGGCGTGGGGATCCTATTGGAATTGGGATCCTAAGGAAACTTGGGCATTTATTACTTGGACCATATTTGCAATTTATTTACATAGTAGAACAAATCCAAATTGGAAGGGTACGAATTCGGCACTTGTAGCTTCGATAGGATTTCTTATAATTTGGATCTGCTATTTTGGTATCAATCTATTAGGAATAGGTTTGCATAGTTATGGTTCGTTTACATTAACACCTAAATGATTACATAAACTGAAACCTTCATGAAATGCACGTTTTTACTTTTTTGTTTTATTTGAGAACCCTTTGAGAGGGCGTTCAAAGGGTTCTCAAATAAAACAAAAAAGATCTAATTAGACTTTTTACTTTTTTCTGCATTAATAGTAATAGAGCGGACTAATTAAAAAAACCTATTTAGGATAATAATTGGATAAGAGAGCCTCTACCCTGTCAACGGATAGGGAGAGAACTAAATCTGGATAAATACCAATACCTATTACTGGTAAAAAGATACAGATTAAAATAAAGAGTTCCCGTGGTCCAGAATCCACAAAATTTGCGTTTGGAACATTAAATAGCTTGTATCCATAGAACATCTGGCGTAACATAGATAATAAATAAATAGGGGTTAATATCATTCCGATTGCCATTACAAAAGTAATTAGCATTTTTGGCATTAACAGAAATTTTGGACTAGTAATTAGTCCAAAAAAGACTACTAATTCTGCGACAAAACCACTCATTCCTGGTAAGGCAAGAGAAGCCATTGAAAAGCTACTAAACATAGTAAAAATTTTCGGCATTGGGATAGATATTCCCCCAAGTTCTTCGAGATAAACAAGACGCATTCTATCAGAAGCCGTTCCTGCCAAGAAAAAAAGTGTAGCACCAATAAATCCATGGGATAATATTTGTAAAATAGCTCCATTGAGTCCAATGTTGGTTATGGAACCAATTCCTATAATTATGAAACCCATATGAGATACGGAGGAATAGGCTATTCTTTTTTTGAAATTTCGTTGACCAAGAGAAGTTGAAGCTGCATAGATTATCTGGATAGCTCCTATTATTACCAACCAGGGCGAAAATAGATAATGAGCATGAGGTAATAATTCCATGTTGATACGAATCAATCCATATGCTCCCATCTTTAATAAGATTCCCGCTAAAAGCATACATGTACTATAATGAGCTTCCCCATGGGTATCTGGTAACCACGTATGTAGGGGTATAATCGGCAATTTGACAGCATAAGCAATAAGGAAGCCAAAATATAAAAGTATTTCCAAGGTTGCTGGGTATGATTGATTAATTAATCTTTCCAAATCTAATCCTGGTTCATTGGAACCATATAAGCCCATACCCAGAACTCCGATTAAGAAAAAAATGGAACCGCCTGCAGTATACAAAATAAATTTTGTAGCTGAATATAAACGCCTCTTTCCCCCCCACATGGATAAAAGTAAGTAAACAGGAATTAATTCTAACTCCCACATGATAAAAAAAAGTAAAAGATCTCGCGAAGAAAATAATCCTATTTGACCACTATACATTGCGAGCATCAGGAAATAGAATAATCGCGAATTCCGGGTAACTGGCCAAGCTGCTAAAGTAGCTAAAGTAGTTATAAATCCTGTCAATAAAATAGATCCTACTGAAAGTCCATCGATTCCCAATCTCCAGTGAAAATCGAGGATATCTATCCATTTATAATCCTCCTTTAGTTGGATTAAGGGATCCTCCAGTTGGAAATGATAACAGAATGCATAAGTCATTAGAAGGAATTCTAATAAACAAATGGATATAGTATACCACCTAATGATTTTGTTTCCCCTATGGGGTAAAAAGAAAATTAATAAACCTGCAAATATCGGCAAAACAACAAGTATTGTTAACCAAGGAAAATAACTCATGATAAAGTGATAAAGACAAGATACGTTTTGACCAGAAAAGCCCGTGCTCGATTATTTCAAGCACAGGCTTCTTCGGTAAAGAGGAATCAGACGATTCGAATGAAGTTTTTTGTAACGTATCAATAAGATAGAGCCATACTACGGGTTGTTTCAGGTCCTAAATAAACACGGACACTTAAAAAATCTGTCGGGCAAGCGGATTCGCATCTTTTACAACCCACACAATCTTCAGTTCTCGGCGCGGAAGCAATTTGCTTGGCTTTACATCCATCCCAAGGTATCATTTCTAATACATCTGTTGGACAAGCTCGTACACATTGAGTGCATCCTATACATGTATCGTAAATTTTTACGGAATGTGACATTGGATCTATAAATTTTTCTTTTCAACATAAAATTTTTCGATCTGGTAAAAATGAAATTAGTACTATCATGAGTCATATGTATTGTAGACACCAGACGAAGCAATGGTTTATCCAAACCTCAAAAAAAATATATATATATTTTTTTTAATCCGTTTGTGAGAAAGCGTGAAAAAAGCCAAGAGACTTGAATTTTTGACTTCAATAATCAGAATTATATGAATTGTAGATACAAATTCGAATTAGCCAATAAATTGGCTATCGTCTTTTCAATATAAATTATTGCAATATTAAAATTGCAATATCAATGAATTACAAAAATTCATTTAAGTGAAAAAGAATACTATGCAATAACCTATTAAAAAAAAATGTATATTCTCAAATAATACTAAGAAAATAGTATTGATTTCCATTCATCTTAATATTCAATATTATTATATATGCGCCTTTGTTTATAGGATTGTATATCTAATTATTCAATAAATTAGATTGATTGACACGAGTTGATTTCCTATTACGATGGATGGAAGAAAGAATGGATAGTCCAATAGCGGCCTCAGCAGCCGCAAGGGCTATCACAAAAATTGCAAAAATGTCTCCTTTTAATTGGCGACTATCAAATAGATCAGAAAATGTTACGAGATTTAGATTAATTGAATTCAGTATAAGTTCAAGACATATTAGAGCTCTAACCATGTTTCGGCTTGTGATCAATCCATAGATACCAATCGAAAATAAATAGACACTCAAAAAAAGTACATGCTCAAACATCATTAATTAACTCCTTATAAATATCGATTCATTTCAATATGAGGACAAGAATTGAACCGATTCAATTAATTACAATAGAACAATTACACAACAAAAGAGAAAAGAAAGAAGGTATTTGTTGGCAGTAGATCGGTTTTACTAAATCAAAATTTTGATTCTTTAGTTATTTATTTTAGATTTGCAATTCTTAGAATTTTTACTATTTCCAAATTTTCTTATTGCCGAGCCATAGTAATTGCACCTATTAAAGAAACTAGAAGAATTATGGAAATGAGTTCAAACGGAAGATAAAAATCGGTTGCTAAATGAATCCCAATTTGTTGAACATTATTTATGAGACCCTGTTCTACTATTTGGTTTGATCTTGTAGTCCAAAGAATTCCATACCATGACGTATCTGGGATAGTAGTCATTAGTGAAAAAACAATAGTTATACAAACTAGTGAAGTGAACCCATCTCCAATAGTCCAATAATTCTTATCTTTAGACCATTCTGAGCCATTTACGAACATTACGGCGAATATGATCAAGACATTTATGGCTCCCACATAAATAAGAAGTTGTGCCACAGCTACAAAGTAGGAATTTAATAAAAAATAGAATAAGGATATACAAACAAGAACTAATCCCAGCGAAAAGGCAGAATAAATGGGGTTGTTAAGTAATACTACTCCTAGACCCCCTAGTAGAAGAACAAATCCCCCAAATAGCATAAGAATCTCATGTATTGGTCCAGGTAAATCCATTATGGATAAAAAGAAATTAATAGTATAAAATTTTTCATGAACTGACTAAAACTAAAGGATTCAAGAAAGGCAAAAGGGATTAGGATATTTTTTGGGGGTATAAGCTGTATAGTTAGAAATTATATCACGAAAATCTAGTCTGATTTAAAATAATCAAAAATTCCGAATAAGCATGTAGTTATTCGTTTTTCTTTATAGTTAGTAAAGGATTATTCTTTTTTTATAACAAAAAGAAAAGAAAAAAATACGAATTTAGTAATCAGTAATCGTTCTTGAATTCGAAGATTTATCTTCCTCTATTTTACTTTTAGTAGAATTTCTAATTGTTTGAATTGTGTAATCTTCCATTATGGAGATCGGTAACCGACTTAAAGCAATTTGATTGTAATTCAATTCATGACGATCATAAGTAGAAAGTTCATACTCTTCAGTCATTGATAAACAGCTTGTCGGACAGTACTCAACACAATTGCCACAAAATATACAAACTCCGAAATCAATACTATAATTAAGCAATTGCTTCTTTTTAATATCCTTTTCAAATCTCCAATCCACAAGGGGTAGATCTATCGGACATACGCGAACACATACTTCACAAGCAATACATTTATCAAATTCAAAGTGGATTCGGCCCCGAAAACGCTCCGGTGTAATTGATTTTTCGTAAGGGTAGTGAATCGTTATAGGTAAACGATTTGTGTGGGATAAGGTAGTTATGAAACTTTGACCAATGTACCGTGTAGCACGTATTGTTTGTTGACCATAACTCATGAACCCAGTTACCATAGGGAACATATTCATTCTAAATATCTATGAAAAAAATATGTTTCTTTCTCTTGTTTGAGAGAACCTTTGTGTTGAAAATATTCTTACTGTTATTGTATTATCTTATTTATAGTGAAACAAGTTGGGAAGAGGTTGTTAATAAGAGATTGCCCAGAGAAATAGGTAAAAGAAATTTCCATCCAAGATTTAATAACTGATCCATTCTCATCCTGGGTAAAGTCCATCTTATTGTGATAGAAATGAAGAGAAATAAATAAGCTTTAGTTAATGTAATAAAGATACCTATTGTTATTTCCAAAATTCCAATTGGGTTATTCATTTGGAAAAAATCAAAAAAGGATATATAGGGAATAGATAAATTCCACCCGCCTAAGTAGAGAACTGTTACAAATAAAGAGGAAACTAATAAATTGAGGTAAGAAACAAGATAAAATAAACCATATTTTATACCGGAATATTCGGTTTGATAACCTGCTACTAATTCTTCCTCTGCTTCTGGTAAATCAAAAGGTAATCTTTCACATTCTGCCAACGAAGAAATTAGAAAAACTAGAAAACCTATAGGCTGGCGCCAAATATTCCATCCAAAAAAACCATACTTTGACTGTGCTTCAACTATATCAACTGTACTTGAACTGTTAGATAATCATAGTCGATGATAACATCACAGTTCCCATCGCTATTCCAAAACCGTACGTGAAACCTTAGCTTCATACGGCTTCTCTATGATCAGAAAAAAGAGAGGACTGTTTCGTTATTAGCCCCCGGGGCGCAGATAGAATTAGGTAAAATAAAATAGATGGCAAAGTCCTAAATTAGACCAAAGTAATTCTGTCTGCTAGAATAAGAAAAAGAGCTTCTGAATTGATCTCATCCTTTATAATATAATAAATTTATTTCTTTCTTCAGTAATAACTTAATCTTGGAATAAAATACTTGTTATAGGAATTAAATTAATAAATGAAAAGATTTGGGTATTAGTTCATAAGGAATTCTCTATGAATAGAGGAAGGAAATAATTCCAATTTTTTTGTATTGCACTCCACATCTTTTGTCCTACTCTTCTTTCCCTAGGTAGGGGGTATTTAAAATTAAAAAGAAAAAAAAGGGGTAAAGGGTTAATTCGTTCTTTATAGCCATTTCCTTAACAAGTGAATGGGAACATACTCTGGATCGGAATACGAAGAAAGTACTACTTGATAATTTCCACTAATTTCAAGTCCTTATTATGATTCCTTTTATGGGGCAAAATCTCTAATATCTTAGATTCCCCATTCTTAATCCTTTATGTACTTTAGTGTTCCTAACCCTTCACTAACTTTTGATGGATTCTTCTTATGATTATAAGTTATAGTAATAACTAGGAATATTCTAGTAATGGAATTCCATATCGCGAATCCTTTATTCTTGCCCGCTTCAAGATAGGATGACTAATTAAAAAATATCAATCTTGGGATAAAGAGTTTACACTGCTTATATTTACTTCAACTTTTTTCTTGTACGTAGGAAATGAGATTTTTCTTTTTACTACAAATTTATAAGGTGTTTTGTTTCACTCATATAGCTATCTAGTTTAACTTACCAACCCGAATACGGAATAATAAAAGGAAGATAAATAGTTAATGGATTTTATAGGAAAAAGACCCTATTTTAACGAATCACACGTAGAGATATTGCTAGCACACAAAAAGTTAATGGTATTTCATAACTAATGGATTGAGCAGCAGCTCGTAGACCGCCTGAAAAAGAATATTTATTATTTGAGCTATATCCTGCCATAAGAAGACCGATAGGGGCAATACTTGAAATGGCAATCCATAAAAAAACACCAATACTAAGATCAGCTAAAACAAAATGATATCCCAAAGGGATAACTAAAAAACTTAATAAAATGGATATGACTGCTATAGAGGGTCCAATGCTAAATAAAGGAATATCCCCTCGGGATGGTAGTATATCCTCTTTTAAAAGTAGCTTAGTCCCATCTGCTATAGCTTGAAGCAGTCCCAGGGGGCCCGCATATTCAGGACCAATACGTTGTTGTATCGACGCGGATATTTCTCTTTCTAACCACACAATTACGAGTACCTCTATTGTGATTCCCAAAAGGAGGGTCAAAATGGGTAGAATCGATATGAGTCCATAGACTTCTTTTAATAATTCCGATTTCGAAAAAGAATTTATAGTTTCTACCTCTACCCTATCTATTATCATTTCAACGATCAACTTCTCCCATAATGATATCTATACTACCTAATATCGTCATGATATCAGCCAATTTCATTTTTTTAACTAGTTGAGGAAGAATTTGCAAATTAATAAAACCGGGTGGACGAATTTTCCATCTCCAGGGGAAAAGGCTATCATCTCCTACTAGATAAATTCCTAATTCACCTTTTGGGGCTTCCACTCTTACATAAAGTTCTTGCTTTGACAATTCAAAATTGGGTGAAGGTTTTTTACCAAGAAATCTATATTCAAAATCATTCCATTCGGAATTCTTTGCTTTCTTAAAGCGTCGGACTTCTAAATTCTCATAAGGGCCTCCAGGAATTTTTTCTACTGCTTGTTGAATTATTTTAATAGATTCCCTCATTTCACTGACTCGTACTAAATAACGAGCTAATGAATCCCCTTCTTTTTGCCACTGGACTTTCCAATCAAATTGGTTGTAAGACTCATAAGGATCCACTTTACGAAGATCCCATTGTATTCCAGAAGCTCGTAACATAGGTCCCGATAAGCCCCAATTTACTGCTTCTTCTCCCCTAATAAAACCTACTCCCTCAACTCGCTCTAAAAAAATGGGATTCTGTGTAATAAGTTGTTGATATTCAACAACTCCGCGTAAAAAATAATCACAGAAATCCAAACATTTATCGATCCATCCATAAGGTAGATCCGCGGCTACTCCTCCGATGCGAAAGTAATTGTGCATCATTCGCATACCTGTAGCAGCTTCAAATAGATCGTATATTAATTCTCTCTCTCTAAAAATATAGAAAAAAGGGGTCTGTGCGCCGAGATCCGCCATAAAAGGCCCAAGCCATAACAAGTGAGAAGCTATACGGCTCAGCTCTAACATAATTACCCTAATATAGCTGGCTCTTTGCGGTATTTGAATATTCTCCAAGAATTCTGGTGCATTTACCGTTATTGCTTCTGTAAACATAGTAGCTAAATAATCCCATCGTGTTACATAAGGTAAGTATTGTATAATAGTTCGGTTTTCCGCGATTTTTTCCATTCCTCTGTGTAAATAGCCTAATATGGGTTCACAATCAATAACATCTTCACCATCAAGAGTAACGATCAGTCGAAGAACACCATGCATTGATGGGTGTTGAGGGCCCATATTGACTATCATGAGATCTTTTCTTGTAAGCGGTAGACTCATATCCTTTCTTCCTTAATTCATTATTCCATGAAAATGGATTATTCCATGAATTCCTCAAAACGAGGCTCATCAAAATGCAAAATCTAAGACTACTATAAGACTACTAATAAAAAAAGAAAAAAATTCGAACGATTAAATTACTGCTCCCGAATATTCAACTGACTGATTAATTTCTTATAACGTACTCTATTTTTCTTTGCCAAATAAGCTAGCAAACGTCGACGTTTTCCCAAAAGTATTCGTAGACCTCTTTCGGATGAAAAATCTTTTTTGTGTAATTCCAAATGTGAAGCAAGTCTCCGTATCTTATTGGTGAAACTAAATACTTGAAATTCAACAGAACCTCTGTTTTCTTCTTTTTCTTCTTTAACCATAAATCCCAAAATTTTTCTACCTCCTTTCTTTTTCATATATTTTTCTGATCAGGAAAAATAAAAAATTATGTCAGTTATTTTGAAGTTATTCTAATCTCGTACACACAAAAAT